GATAAAGTGGCTGAGTGTAGGCGGTAGGCTGTAAATCTATGAACGAGTTGTTAACTCCTTTATCAGGACTCTATAGTATAAAAATAACATTAAATTGCAAGTTTAAAGATGTGTAAGTCACTAGGGTTTAGAAGATAGAATTTAAAAGATTGATACTTTTTTAAAAAGCTTTGAAGGCTTTCAGTTTATATAACTTAAAATTCTAAACAATAAAGAAGTAGACAGGAAGGAGCAAACCTAGAAAATTTAAAGTTAGGGACATAGTAAAGGTAGGAGAAGAAATAGTTAGCGACTTGGATTTAATATTAAAAGATATTGAGGGATTATATATAATAAGGAAAGAGACAATAATACGGAGATAAAAGTAAAGGGTAATCAAGGCGGAAGCTAGAAGGAAAAAAAGAGGAATAAAGAGGTTGAGGTTTACTATGATTTGGATAGTAAATCATTTAGGGATAAATCCCGTAAGAGGCGGAAGCCCAGCCAAGGATAAGAAGTTCATGGAGATTAAGGCGGCATTATAAGGTCTCCTATAATCTGATTGGATCAGATCTGAGAGGGTAAAGGTCTGTAGTCTGTGAAAAGTCGTAGTGACTGATAAAACAATAAGTGAATAAATTAGAAAATAAAAGAGCCAAAAGGAATCACCGATCGAAAGTGCAGCTAGTATTCAAGACATATGGTTAATAGAGGAAAAGGCAATGATTTTGCGGAGGTAAGTGACATTTAATCCACCCAGGGCTCCAACTATAGCTGAAATGATGGCGGCGAGGAGGGTTATCTTGATTACTAAGGATGAGGCGATTAAGTAAGAGAGCAGAATTATAGGGGCTAGCTTTTGGATAGTTATAAGTAAAAAAGCTTGTGGTCAGCCAAGCCCTTCTATAACTTGGGGAAATCAGAAGTGGAATGGAGCCCTACCTAGTTTTAAAAGGAGAGCTAGGAATAGCATGATGGAAGCCAGTTTTAAAAGGGAGGTAAATAAAAACCTAGATATAATCAGTATAGCTGATCCTAGGGCTTGAATAAGAAAGTATTTTAAAGCGGATTCTGAGTAGTAAGGGTTTATACTTAAAGTAATAAGAGGAATAAAAGAGAGGGCATTTAATTCAAGTCCAATTCAGGCTCCAAATCAGGATGTAGAGGAGATAGAGATAATTGGACCAAGTACGAGGGAGAAAAAAAATAGGAAATAGGATAAAGGAAAAGTCATTAAAAAGAGAAAGAGTTTACTTTCATTTACGGGGTATGAGCCCATTAGCTTGAATATTAGCTTATCTTTTAGTGGTAGTTTATTTGCTGATGTAAAGAGCATGAAAAGTTTTGATCTTTTAAGAAATGGTGCAATTCCATTGCGAATAATATAGGTAAAGGAATTACATTATTAGCTCTATCAAAGCTACCCTTTTCGTCAGGCACTATATTAAATTATAGGAGGATGAGAAAGAAGAGAACAAGGAAGACAACTACAATTAGTGTTTATATTTTAAGAAGGGAGAGTAAAGAAGGGGCGGGAGCGGTATAATATAAACTTTAAGTTAAATAAATGTCTTTTGTTGGGAAAGGAAAAAGTGAGCTTATATAATCGATAATTGTATATAATGCTTCCTCTCTTTATATTAGAGGTAATTCCAACGGTGTTTATTCCTTTTCCTTTAGAGAAAAGAGGAATAAACAGGAGATGGAATTACCTCTGGTTTATGGGATTTTGGTTCTAGGCAGGTAAAGGTGTATATTATTCTGGTTCTATAAGTAAAGATAGTTAAGGATTATGGCCTTTAAATTCTTGAGTGAGAGATATACTTTCTTTATGGGCTCGGAATGTAGGGGTAGTTTAAGATAAGTAGGTAAATGAGTCTAAGCATTTAATTGAATATAGATAGATTATAAATGTGAAGAAATTATATAGTGGTGAATTATTGGCAAGGTTTATTTTATATAAATTCTGAAAATGATGACAGGGTTTGAGAGATAGGTATTAGTCGGAGTCATAGTGGGCCGTGTTTACTTTAATAAATGTTTGATTTTGGCTTGAGTTTTTATTTTATTGTTAAAATTGCATGAAAGGAGTTGCCGAGAAAAAAATAGCGTAGCTTTAAGTGAGCTAGATTAAGAAACGTAAGTGGAATAATAAAGTTTGTGGTCTCAGCATTAAGTATTAATTATGTATGAAGATATGAATTAGTAGCAATATAGAGAGGTCTGATAAATATTTGTGCCAGCATTCGCGGTTATACTTTGAGGCCAAGTAAAAATAGTTAGGAGTTAGTTAGGTGATATAATTATAAAGGAAAATTATAGGTAGCAAAGGGTAAAATCAAACTGCTATTATATAAGTCAAAGTGATTCGAGCCGAAGCTAAAAAGGTTTAGTTAAGCACTAGGATTAGATACCCTATTATTCTAAACTGAAACAAAGCTCACTAAGTTAGTAATAGTTAGTTGCTTAAAAATTAAAGAATTTGGCGGTGATTTAATCTTGCCAGAGGAACTTGTTTCTTGATCGATATGCCACGCAGAATCTTACTTGTTTTTGTAACTATCAGTCTGTATACCATCATTAGCAGGTAATTTTAAGAAAACTAATTACTGGATAATAATTGACTATGGAAATTAGATCATGGTGCAGCTTATAAACAAGTTGAAATGAGTTACAATAAGGCTTCTTATATGGATCAGTAAAGTAAGAGTTACTGTGAAGGAGGATTTGGTTGTATTTTAAGTTTAATAAGCTTATAAGATATAGGTTCTAAATTATGTACATATCGCCCGTCGCTTTCGTTTATAACGAAATAAGTCGTAACATAGTAGGTGTACTGGAAGGTGTACCTAGAATTAGCGAAGTATAGCTTAATAAGTTTAGCGTTTCAGTTACGTTGAAAAGAATTATCGTGCAAATCGATTTACTTTGAGGTATTTGATGTCTTGTTTGTTTGGTAATAGTTAAAGTGAGTTTAAGAAAAATAATTTTTTGTGATTGAATTAAGTAGCGTTTAGTGAAATAAGAAATAAAACTAAAGGGTAAAAGTACTGTGAAGGAAAGTGATTTATAAATTGGGATAGTAAAAGTTAAATTTTGTACCTTGTGTATCAGGGAAAATCAATATAATCTAGGTTTTATAGGGGTCCCGAAACAGGAACAGCTAAGTTTATAAAAGAGTTTTCGTAGAAAATAAATTTTAAATATAAAGTTAAAGGTGAGATACCAGTCGAGTCTTGTTTTATCTGGTTTTTTGAAAAAAAAATTTAATTTTACTTTTGTGGGTAAATAAAACACAAAAAGTAAGTATAGGAGGGAATAGCTTCTTATAATAGAAGATTAAACAGTTAAATAATAAAAGTAATTTTTAATTAGGCTTAAAAGTAGCTAAATTTATAAAGTGTTTTAACTAAATAAAGAGGTAGATAATATTTATAAAAACTTTTGTTAAGTATCAAAAAATAGTTTAAAATGTTAGATGACAATATATAATGATTTTATTAGTAAAATTTAGTAGTGTTCGAGGAGTGGAATAGAATATTGAATTAAGTATAGAAGTTTGATGAAATTACAGAGGAACTCGGCAAGAAATCTCTTTGCCTGTTTATCAAAAACATGTCTGTCTGTAGATGTAGATGGTCTAGCCTGCCCACTGATAAAATATTAAAGGGCCGCGGTATTCTGACCGTGCAAAGGTAGCATAATCGTTAGTTTCTTAATTGGGATCTTGTATGAATGGTTGGACAAAAGAGGGTCTGTCTTTGTAGTTAAAATAGAAGTTAACTTTTAAGTGAAAGGGCTTAAATGAATTAAAGGGACGATAAGACCCTATGAAGCTTTATAAGATGGTGTAGTAAGTCGAATTTTTAAGTTATAAAGGTTTATTGGAAAAATCTTATTGCATTGGGGCGATGAAAGTAAAATGAATAGTAACTGCTTTATTTTTAGACAAGGGTAGGTGATTATGTGCATATTTAAAAGATCCTGCATGGGGATTTCAAGATTAAGTTACTTTAGGGATAACAGCGTTATTTTCTTTGAGAGTTCTTATCGAAAAGAAAGTTTGCGACCTCGATGTTGAATTAAAAGTTCTTTATAATTGCAGAAGTTATAAGAGAAGGTCTGTTCGACCTTTAAATTTTTACATGATTTGAGTTCAGACCGGCGTGAGCCAGGTCGGTTTCTATCTTTTAATGTTTAAGAGGCTGTTTTAGTACGAAAGGATTAAATAGTCAGAATTATTCTTATATTGGACTATTTTGGCAGATTTTTATGCACTGGACTTAGGATCCTGTTAAATAGAGTAATTCTATAAATAGTTAAGCAATGAAGTAATCTAATTGTTTTGTGACTTTAGTGATTGTAGAATTAATTAATTTCCTTATTTTGGTAATTTGTGTTTTGGTGGGAGTGGCCTTTGTTACACTATTAGAGCGTAAAATTTTAGGGTATATTCAGATTCGAAAGGGGCCTAATAAGGTGGGGATTATAGGGCTATTACAGCCTTTTTCTGATGCTGTAAAGTTGTTTACTAAGGAGCAGATGGTGCCAACTGTATCTAATTTTCTGGTTTATTATATATGTCCGGTATTTAGACTTTTTATTTCGTTAGTAGTATGGTCGGTAGTTCCTTATGAAACTGGGCTAATAAGATTTAGACTAAGGATTTTATTCTTTTTATGTTGTTTAAGGATTGGAGTATATTCAACAATAGTGGCAGGGTGGTCCTCTAATTGCAAGTATTCGTTGTTAGGGAGTCTACGGGCAGTGGCCCAGACAATTTCTTATGAAGTAAGGTTGGCTCTTATTTTATTGTCTTTTGTCATGTTAATTGGGGGGTTTAATCTAGAGCTTTTAAACAAGTATCAGAGATATGTTTGATTTATTTTGGTAAGGTTTCCTCTCAGTATGGTGTGGTTCAGATCGTGTTTGGCTGAGACAAACCGAACTCCTTTTGATTTTACTGAGGGAGAGTCTGAGTTAGTGTCCGGGTTTAATACTGAGTATGGGTCGGGGGGCTTCGCTTTAATTTTTATGGCCGAGTATGCTAGAATTTTATTTATAAGTGTATTGTTTACCATTTTTTTTCTAGGGAGAGGTCCTTTCAGGGCTATATTTTATGTAAAGAGGGTCATGGTTGCTTTTATATTTGTTTGGGTTCGTGGGACCTTGCCACGATTACGATATGATAAGCTAATATATTTGGCCTGGAAGAGTTATTTACCTGTAGCTATTAATTACCTTATGTTCTTTGTAGGGTTTAAGATATTGTGCTTTAGTTTAGTTTATAATTAAATTAATATATGGACCATAGGCAGCTATTAAGAATCAGTTTTCTTATCTTATGCTTTCAAAACACATGTTTTATTAAACTAAACAGCCATTTGAGTATACTATCTCATCACATTAGTAGAAGTGGGTTAAGTAGATAAAAAGAGAAATAGGCAACGGTAAGGATTTGCCCGGTTAGGACATAGGGGTCTTCAACAGGTCGTGCTCCGATTCATGTTAATAGTATTACTACAACGATAAATGATCAGAATAGAACCTGGCTGGGTGGGTAAAAAACTAGACTTTGAAACTTTGACACATGGGTAAACGGGAGAATTATTAGGATTGCTACTGACGCGGCCAGAGCAATTACGCCCCCTAGTTTATTAGGAATAGAACGCAAGATTGCATAAGCAAACAAGAAATATCACTCGGGTTGGATATGAGGGGGGGTAACTAAAGGGTTTGCGGGTACAAAGTTATCTGGGTCACCTAGTAGGTAGGGGGAGAGAAGAGTTAAAAAGAGAAGAAGAGTTAATATAACAATAAATCCTACAATGTCTTTAAAGGTAAAATAAGGGTGAAAAGGCACTTTGTCAATTTGTCTGGAAATGCCAAGAGGATTATTGGCCCCGGTTTGATGGAGGAAAAGAATGTGAATTATAGAGAAAGCAGCTGCTAAGAGTGGGAGAATGAAGTGAAATGAGAAGAATCGGGTAAGCGTGGCATTTCCAACTGAAAAGCCCCCTCAAATTCATTGTACTAAGTCAGTGCCGATAAAGGGGATAGCTGAAAATAAATTTGTAATTACCGTAGCCCCCCAAAACGATATTTGCCCCCAGGGTAGGACATAACCTAGAAAGGCGGTTGCTATGATTATAAATAGAATAACAACGCCCACTATTCAGGCATGGAAGTTTATGTAGGATCTAAAATAGATTCCTCGTCCAATGTGGATATAAAGGCAAATAAAGAAGAAAGAGGCCCCATTAGCATGAAGAGTTCGTAATAGTCAGCCGTAGTTTACATCTCGGCAAATGTGGGCTACCCTAGAAAAAGCTAAGTTGATATGGGCTGTGTAGTGTATAGCTAGGAATAGGCCGGTAGCAATTTGGACAATTAAGCAAAGACCAAGCAAAGAACCGAAGTTTCAAAAGGTAGAGATGTTTCTAGGGAGAGGTATATCTACTAGGGCTCCGTTAGCAATTTTAAATAAGGGGTGGGATTTTCGTATTGGTATGGTCATTAATTAAGCAAGCGAAGGGGTCCCTTAAAGAGTCTAACAATTTTTACTACTACAATGAGAGTGAGTAATAGGTAAGAAATTACGAAAATAGTAAAAGTTATGGAAGGAGTATTATAGACTCAGCTGATAGTAAGGGGGGTAGAGATAGAGAAATCTAGGCAGGAAGTAGGTAAGGAAGAGGGAGAGAGAACAAGTAGAGAGTCGGAAAATAATAATAATAGTGAGACAAAGGTAACTATTATAAAAAAAAAGGCTAGTGAAGATGAGAAGAAGAAAGGTTGGTTTGAGGCGATTGAGGCAACATAAATAAAAAGTACTAATATGCCTCCTAAAAAGACCAAGAATAGAATATAAGATATTCAGAAAGAGTATGTAGATAAGCCCACAGTAAGAGAGACTAAGACAGTCTGGGTTAGGAGGGCTAGTCCTATGGCTAGGGGGTGGGATAGTTGAGTAAAAAGGAAAGATAAAGAAATCAATAGGGGGATAGATAATATTAAGATATCAGAGAATAGTTTAAAAAAAATATTAGTTTTGGGAATTAAAGACAAAGACAGTTTCTTTTTCTCTGAAGTTTTAAGAAAAAAATTTCATTATTGGTTTACAAGACCAAGGTTTTTAATTAAACTATTAAAACTTTGTTTAGGGAGTGGCAATTAAATTAATGACAAATATTTTATTTTTTAGGACTGTTAGACCCATTATTATGTTTTTTTGTGGGCTGTGGGGGTTTATTTCATACCATAAACATTTATTGAGTTCATTATTAAGGTTAGAGTTTATAATACTAGGAATTTTTTGGCTTTTAGTGGAACATAGAGCAAATATTGGGAGGGAAGTATATTTTGGTTTATTTTTTTTAACATTAGCGGTATGTGAGGGGGCCCTAGGATTGGCTTTGTTAGTGTTAATTGTGCGCAGACATGGTAATGATTATTTTAAAAGGTTTAATATATTAGAATGTTAAAGTTGATTCTTCCGTTAATTTTATTGATAAAATTTAGTACAGATTGAAAAGCAAGTCAAATTGGACTTGGAATTTTAAGGGGGTTGGTTGGCTTAAGGTGCTTTCATAATATATCAAATTATAGGCTAGGATTCAGATTAGGGTTGGACTCCGTTAGATACGTTATGATTTATTTAAGAGCTTGAATTATATTTTTAATTATTATTTCTAGTGAGCGGGTAAAGGCGGCTAATAATTTTCAGCATATATTTGTCTTTGTAAACGTAGTATTACTTTTCAGACTTTTTTTGGCATTTTCTTCTTTAAATTATCTATTGTTTTATATTAGATTTGAGATATCTTTGATTCCTACACTCATTTTAATTCTAGGGTGAGGATACCAGCCTGAACGGATTCAGGCTGGTATTTATATGTTGTTTTATTCTTTTCTAGGATTCAGATTAGGGTTGGACTCCGTTAGATACGTTATGATTTATTTAAGAGCTTGAATTATATTTTTAATTATTATTTCTAGTGAGCGGGTAAAGGCGGCTAATAATTTTCAGCATATATTTGTCTTTGTAAACGTAGTATTACTTTTCAGACTTTTTTTGGCATTTTCTTCTTTAAATTATCTATTGTTTTATATTAGATTTGAGATATCTTTGATTCCTACACTCATTTTAATTCTAGGGTGAGGATACCAGCCTGAACGGATTCAGGCTGGTATTTATATGTTGTTTTATACTTTAACTTTGTCGTTACCTTTACTTGGTGCGTTACTTTATATGTATAGTAGGGAAGGGAGACTTACTTTTATATTAAGAAGTCCAATCTCTATAGGCGGCTATAGTAGAGTGATTTTATATTTTAGTAGGGTCTTTGCTTTTTTAGTTAAATTGCCTATATATATATTACATTTATGATTACCTAAGGCTCATGTAGAAGCTCCTGTAGCTGGTTCTATAATTTTGGCAGGGGTTTTATTGAAGTTAGGGGGCTATGGGCTCATTCGAATTTTAGGGTTGGTCCAGGAAATTAGAATTTATTTTTCTTGATTATGGGTGAGAATTAGACTTATAGGAGGGGTAATAATTAGTTTGTTATGCATACGGCAAGTAGATATAAAGTCTTTAATTGCTTATTCTTCAGTGGTACACATGAGTATAGTTCTATCAGGGTTGATGATTTTTAGGTGGTGGGGTCTTATAGGTGCCGTGGTAGTTATAGTGGGGCATGGGTTATGTTCTTCAGGCCTCTTTTGCTTAGCCAATATAGTTTACGAGCGAGTAGGTAGGCGAAGCCTTATAATTAGAAAGGGCCTACTAAGGTTTATGCCTAGTATAGGGCTTTGGTGGTTTTTACTTAGGGTGGGAAATATAGCCGCCCCTCCAACTTTAAATTTGTTTGGGGAGATTAGCTTAATTGTAAGATTAGTTAGGTGAAGAAAGCTGAGGATTTTAAGTTTGATTTTATTGTCGTTTTTTAGTGCAGCCTATACTATTTACATATATAGGCTTAGACAACATGGTAGGATATTTCATGGGCTCTATTCTTGTAGGTCAGGAAAATTACGTGAATATATAGTGTTGTTTTTACATTGATTTCCTTTGAATATTTTGATTACGAGGTTAAGTTTAATTAATGGTGCTTAATATCTACGAAACGTGGCTGATAAATCGCGGGCAGGGGTAGATAATGGTTTGAAAAGTTTATATACATATTAGGAGTATACTTTTTTTAATGTTAAACAGTGTAATTTGTTTAACTGTTTTTATAGAAAAAATATTAAGAGGGGTTACAAGTGTTGTGGAGTGAGAGCTGATAAGCGTAAATTCTCTTTCTGTAGTATTTGTTGTAGTTTTTGATTGGGTATCTCTATTATTTTTAGGGTTTGTATTATTGATTTCTGGTAGTGTTATGTTTTACAGAGGAAGATATATGAAGGGGGATAAGAGATTTAATCGATTTATGTATCTAGTTTTAGCATTTGTTTTTTCTATGGGTATAATAGTATTAAGGCCAAATCTGATCAGAATCTTACTAGGATGAGATGGCTTAGGTTTGGTATCATATGCTTTAGTAATTTTTTATCAAAATGAGAAGTCTGCAAACGCAGGAATACTGACAATCATATCAAATCGAGTGGGGGATGTAGCTATCTTAATGAGAATTGGTTTGATAGCGAATTTAGGTAGATGGAATTTTTTTTTAGTTGGAGGCTTTCTGGAGGATAAAGACTGGCTTTTATTGAAGTTTTTAATAGTAGTCGCTGCGATGACTAAGAGAGCTCAAATTCCATTTTCTGCTTGATTGCCTGCTGCTATAGCAGCACCTACACCAGTATCAGCTTTAGTCCATTCTTCCACTTTAGTAACGGCTGGGGTGTATCTGATAATTCGTTTTAGTTCAGCTTTAGAGGGGTCAAGGATACAGAGAATGTTATTAATTATCTCTTGTTTAACCATGTTTATGGCAGGCTTGGGGGCAAATTTTGAGTATGATTTGAAAAAAATTATTGCGCTTTCAACTCTTAGTCAGCTGGGGGTGATATTAAGGATTTTAGCTTTAGGGTATCCGGATTTAGCTTTATTCCATTTGCTAAGGCATGCCTTGTTTAAGGCTTTATTGTTTATGTGTGCTGGAGTAGTTATCCATAGAGTAAGGGGCTATCAAGATATTCGGTTTATGGGAAGGCTAGTAAAATTTATACCACTAACGGTGTCTTTTATAACCGTTGCAAATTTAGCGTTGTGTGGGTTTCCATTTTTGGCTGGGTTCTATTCTAAGGATATAATTTTAGAAGTAGCTTTTATAAGTTGGATTAATAGTGTGGCTTTAATTTTATATATTTTTGCGACAGGGTTAACTGTGAGATACACAATACGCTTAATCTTTTACAGATTGAGAGGCAGGTATAATTTAGGGGCGCTTAGAAACGTGGCTGATGAGGATAGGATTATAACTAATTCGATAACTTTGTTGAGGCTTAGGGCCATTGTTATAGGATCTATTTTATCTTGGCTTTTATTCCCGGAGCCTTACATAATTTGCATGAATAGTTTTATAAAAAATTTAGTTTTAATAATTACGGTAGTGGGTGGCTTAAGAGGATATATGCTTAATTTAATGAGTATCAATTATTCTCTTAAATCTCTAGGCTCGTATAAATATGTTGTTATATTTGGATCAATATGGTTTATGCCATTTCTAAGAACGAAAAAGATTAGTGAGGCTAGGTTAACTAGGGGAGTTGTAATGGAAAAGTTGATAGATAAGGGCTGATATGAGCATTTGGGGAGACAAGGATTATATTATATATTTTCTAATATATTCATGGTCTTAAATATAGCTCAGTTTAATAGTATTAAGGTTTTTATAAAGATATTTGTGGTAGGAGTGTTAGTATTGACTATGGTTTTAATTTAAGTTATATTGAGAGTTTTAGCTATGGGAAAGGAGAAGTAGTTATTTAAAGTTTACATAATTTATAAAGAATATTGTGTTGAAGCCGCAAAGGAGACAGAATTGTCTGTAAACAGGGACCTAAATAGTTTAAATAAAATATTAGCTTGTGGCGCTTAAGATGTAAAGGATTACTTTAGGTATAAAGTTTTTAGAAACTTGGGCATTTCAGTTTTGCAACGAAAATGCAACGTGTTAGTTACACTATAAAAACTAAGGAATATAAACGGAATTTAACCGCTTGGGATAAAGTTAGAAGCTTCGAACCTGGTCATAATATTCCCACGACTTGATAGGAATAGGAATTCAATTTTACCATTAACAGTGATATACCTCTAATTTTGGTTTCTATCAAAGAAATTAGAAGGCTGTAGGGCCTAAGGTTTAGGTCGAAACTAAATGCAATGATTCGCTTTCTAATTGATTAGTAAAATCAGTTTTAGAAAAACTCTTTATGAATGCAACTCATACGTCATATATTGACTATGATCTTGTTAGGATCAGTCCAAGGCCCCCTGGTGTCATTCATAATAAAGACCAAACAAGAGTACAATTAGGAAGATCAGAGAAGTGAGAATTCAGGAGAAGACATTAGTAAGATTTAAGGTTGAAGCAACGGGGAGAAGAAGTGTAATTTCTACGTCAAAAATTAAGAAAATAACGGCAATAAGAAAAAATCGAAGAGAAAAAGGCAAGCGTGCTGATCCTTTAGGGTCGAATCCGCACTCATAAGGGGAGTTTTTTTCCCGGTCGTTGATCGTTTTTTTTGCTAGTAGTGTGGCTAAGATCATTACTACAGAAGCAATTAGGAAGATAATAAAGGAAAACAATAGTATAGTAAAGATTATTTTTTCTAAATTTTAGACCTTCTGATTGGAAGTCAGATATACTAGTTATACTAAAAAAATTAGCCTCCTCATCAGTAAATAAAGATATAGAGGAATAGTCACACAACATCTACAAAGTGTCAATATCAAGCTGCTGCTTCAAACCCTAAATGGTGGGCAGAGGAGAAATGACATTTATATAATCGGATAAAACATACGGCCAAGAATGAAGTGCCGATAATAACGTGAAGGCCATGGAAACCAGTGGCTACAAAAAATGTTGAGCCGAAGACAGAGTCTGCAATAGTAAAGGGGGCTTCGATGTATTCGAATGCTTGAAGCATAGTAAAATACACGCCTAAGACGATGGTAAGTCCTAGTCTTTGGACAGATTGCGTATAATTAGATTCTATAATGGCATGATGGGCTCAGGTTACTGTGGCCCCTGAGGAGAGTAAAATAGTCGTATTTAATAGGGGAATTTGGAAGGGGTTAAACGGTTGAATTCCTATTGGAGGTCATGCTATACCAATTTCTACAGTGGGAGAGAGTCTGCTATGGAAAAAGGCCCAAAAGAAAGAAAAAAAGAATAGAACTTCAGATACAATAAATAAGATTATACCCCAACGAAGACCTTTTATTACTGTTGAAGTGTGAAGGCCCTGATAAGTACCTTCACGGGTTACATCTCGTCATCATTGAATTATAGTCAATAAGGTGGCAATGAATCTTAAAAGTAAGAGATTTATATTGTATTGATGGAACCATTTTACTAGACCAGTGGTTAGTATTATGGCCCTGATGGAGCCAGTAAGAGGCCACGGGCTTATATCAACAAGATGGTAGGGGTGGAAACCGTGAGATGATGTCATTAGTTAATTTCTCCGGTGTATAGGGTACTTAGCACGGCAAAAACGTAAGATTGAATTACTGCAACAGCAGATTCTAGAACCAAAAGTAAAATTTGGGCGATTACTAGGAAGGAGAGGATGGATAAGGAAAGAGAGGGACCAGTACCCCCAAGCAGGGTTAGTAGTAAGTGGCCTGCAATTATATTTGCTGCTAATCGAATGGCTAGAGTACCTGGTCGGATAATATTTCTAATAGTCTCGATTAATACTATAAATGGCATAAGGGCAAAAGGAGTACCTTGAGGTACTAAGTGGGCAAATATGTGTTTTGTATGTTGAGTTCATCCGACTACTATAAGAGTTAGCCACAGGGGTAAGGATAGGGCCAGGGTTATTGCTATATGCCTAGATCTAGTAAATACGTATGGTAATAAACCTAAGAAATTATTAAAGACGATTAACCTGAATAGAGAAATAAATAAAGTAGTCGCTCCGATATGAGAAGGTTGAAGAAGGGCTTTAAATTCTTTGTGAAGAGTAAAGATTACTTTTCTTCATAAAAGGGACCACCGTGAAGGAGAGGCTCAGTAAAGGTAAGGTAGGAATATAAGACCTAGTATAGTAGAGATTCAATTTGAGGAGAGGTTGAAAATACTGGACGAGGGTTCAAAAATCGAGAATAAGTTTGTTATAATTTTCAGTTTTTAAATTCTAAGCTGTAAGAACTTGAGGGGGACCTTACTTTTTCAAAGGGTTTGATAAAATAGTTTAGAGTCAAGAAGATAAAAAAAGTTAAAAGAAAAAAAACAAAAAGGTAGAGTCAGTAGAGTGGGGCTATTTGGGGCACGAAGAAATGTCTATTAAGACAACTTGTGCCTGACAAACACATGTTATAAGATTTAACTAATTTCTTCACCAGAAGTAGGCGTAAAATACTATTTTAGACTTAAAAGATCTACACTTGCTTTCAGTCACCTGGCGATTCTGCAACTGATAAGGAGATTCAGTTTAGGAATGAATCAATAGAGGTGCTTTCAATTACAATAGGTATAAAACTGTGATTAGCTCCACAAATTTCTGAGCACTGGCCGTAAAATAGTCCAGGCCGGTTGATTATGAATCTTGTTTGGTTTAATCGACCTGGGATGGCGTCGGCCTTAACTCCTAGGGAAGGAACAGTTCAAGAGTGAATAACATCAGCGGCGGTGATTAATACGCGGATTTGAGTGTTTATGGGTAGAATAGTGCGGTTATCAACGTCGAGTAAACGGAATCCAGAGTCCTCTAGTTCATTTGTTGGGATTATGTAAGAGTCAAATTCTATTTGTAGAAAGTCTGAGTACTCGTATCTTCAATACCATTGGTGTCCAATGGCTTTTAGAGTTATAGAGGGCCTGTTTACTTCATCTAAAAGATAAAGGAGTCGTAGGGATGGTAGGGCAATAAAAACTAGGATAACGGCAGGGATAGAGGTCCAGATGACTTCAATAGGTTGGTTTTCTAGTATATATCGATTAATGAAAGAGTTAAAGAATAGGGTGGATAACATATAACCCACAAAAGTGACGATTATAACAATTACTAGTATAATATGATCGTGAAAAAAGATTAATTGTTCTATGAGGGGGGAAGCTCTGTCTTGGAAGCCTAAGTGTGCTCATGTTGCCATAAGTTATTCTAAAAGAAAAAAATTTTCCTAGTAGGAGCTTAAATCCTATACATCAATCTGCCATTTTAGAAGTTAGTGATTATAGGAATTTCTATATAAGAGTGATCAGCAGGGGGATAGGCGTGATTTCATTCAATTGAGGATGGGAGAGAAGGTGTAAAAATAACTGGGCGGCTAGAAGTAAATGCTTCTCAAATAATCATCAGGAATCCTAAAGCTGCTACAAAGGAGATTATAGATCCTATGGAAGAGACAATATTTCAGGTGGCGTAGGCGTCAGGGTAGTCGGAATAGCGTCGGGGTATACCGTTCAGCCCTAGAAAGTGTTGTGGAAAAAATGTGAGGTTTACTCCGATAAATGTTACTAGGAAGTGTATCTTTAATCAACTAGGGTTTAAAGATATACCAGTTATTAGGGGGAATCAATGGGCGATACCAGCAAAAATACCAAACACAGCACCCATAGATAGAACGTAGTGGAAGTGGGCTACTACATAATAAGTGTCATGGAGAATAATATCAATGGAGGAGTTAGCTAGAACAACTCCAGTGAGGCCCCCAATAGTGAAGAGGAAGATAAATCCTAGGGCTCACAGTAGGGAGGGTGAGTAGTTTATTTGGGAGCCATGCAGGGTACTTAATCATCTGAAAATTTTAATGCCAGTAGGAATAGCAATGATTATAGTAGCTGATGTAAAATAGGCTCGAGTGTCTACGTCTATACCGACGGTAAATATGTGGTGGGCTCAGACAATGAATCCTAAAATCCCAATTGCAAGTATAGCGTAAATCATGCCCAAGGTTCCGAACGATTCTTTTTTACCAGATTCTTGGCTTACAATGTGAGAAATTATACCGAAAGCAGGTAAAATAAGAATATAAACCTCTGGGTGACCGAAGAATCAAAATAAGTGCTGGTATAGGACAGGATCTCCTCCACCTGCTGGGTCAAAAAAAGAAGTATTAAGATTACGATCTGTTAGAAGCATAGTAATAGCGCCTGCTAAAACTGGTAGGGAAAGGAGTAAGAGAATAGCGGTAATAAATACAGCTCACACAAATAGAGGTATTTGGTCTATTGTTATACCATAAGATCGTATATTAATAACAGTTGTTATAAAGTTAACTGCTCCTAAAATCGAAGAAACTCCTGCTAAGTGAAGTGAGAAAATACCAAGGTCCACAGAGGCTCCTGCATGAGCAATGGCGGCTGCAAGGGGAGGGTAAACGGTCCATCCTGTACCAACTCCTCTTTCTACCATTCTTCTTGTTAATAGTAAAGATAGAGATGGAGGCAGGAGCCAGAATCTTATGTTATTTATACGGGGAAAAGCTATATCCGGGGCGCCAAGTATAAGGGGTACAAGTCAATTGCCGAATCCTCCAATTATAATAGGTATAACTATAAAGAAAATTATAACAAAGGCATGAGCTGTTACTACAACATTATAGATTTGGTCGTTACCAATTAATCTACCTGGTTGTCTTAGTTCAGCTCGAATGATTAAACTTAAGGAAGTGCCTACTATACCAGCTCAAGCTCCGAAGATGAAATATAATGTACCAATGTCTTTATGGTTTGTAGAAAAGAGCCATCGTTGCAT